TTTTTTTACTTATTTATTTGTACATCTGTACATCGGTTACTTTTTATTTCGAGAGTCTTTTTTGTTTTAGAAAGATTATCCTTGTCTTTGTTTATGTCTCGGGTTGGAACAAATTACTATAATTCGTCCCCGCCTACGGATCAATCGACATTTTTCACAAATTTTACGAACAGAGGCCCTTATTTTCATATTTGTCATTCCTTTTCTTAATTCCGAATCTATTTATTGGAAGAAAATAAGTTTCTTGAAATTTTTAACTTCGAATTGTATCCCCACGAAAGAATGTTGAAATTGAAAAAACCACCGAATCATTCGAGTCTTTGCTTTGGAGTCTATAAACTATACGTACTTTGGTTGAAATAAGGACTTACCTCAATTTTTATTCTATTTCTTGGTAGTATACGTATAAAACAACGTCGAATCCTTTCCGAAACAAAAACCAGAATCATATTTTCATTATCTCAAATCTAAACGAACCCCAAAGATACATACCATTGGTAAGTTGTTCAGTAATTAAACCCTCATGAATCTTTTTTTGTTGTTTCCTTCCAGGTAAAACCGCTTTGAAGTATCAACTAATGACTAATGTAAGAGGGGTAATATTATAAAGTTGTCCTTTCTCTTTTTTCACAAATATGAAAGTTCTGTGTATAATTCGTCTATCAGAAAGATTACCATATATAACACAAAATTTCTCCGCCGATTCCTTCTATTCGAGCCTTTCGGTCTGTCATTATACCTCGAGAAGTGGAAAGAATTACAATCCCCATTCCGCCTAAAATTCTAGGAATTTTTTGATAGTTAGAATATATTCGTAAACCGGGTCGACTGATCCGTTTTAAATTTAAAATAGTTCTATACGGTCCTTTTCTATTTCTTCTATGTCGTAGTGTTAAAACCAAAAAATATTTATTGCTTTCCTGATGTTTTCTCACGTTTTCAATAAAACCTTCTTGTAAAAGGATTTTAACAATATTTTCAGTGATGTTAGTAGATGGTATTCGAACTGTTCTTGTTTTATTCATGTCAGCATTTCGTATAGCGGTTATTATGTCAGCAATAGTGTCTTTACTCATGATAAACTAAGATTTTTGTTGCCCCCGAATTTTGATATAATCAACATGCTCTTTTTTTTTTTTATTTATCTTTATTTCTGAATTATTAAAGGTATATACGTGATATATAAACAATCTACTAATTAATCGGTTTCATTCAAATACTATAACTATATTACGGCCTTCCCTTATAATACTTCGGGTGCTAATGAAACTATTTTAGTGAAATTTAACTGTCTTAATTCCCGGGCGATCGCGCCAAAAATTCGGGTTCCTTTAGGATTTCCTTCTTGATCAATAACAACTGCAGCATTGTCATCATATCGTATTATCATACCGTTGTCGCGTTTGAGTTCTTTACAAGTACGTACAATTACAGCTCGGATTACTTCTGATCTTTCTAGAGGTGTATTTGGTACGGCTTCCTTGATTACAGCAACAATAACGTCACCAATATGAGCATATCGTCGATTACTAGCTCCTATGATTCGAATACACATCAATTCTCGGGCTCCGCTGTTATCCGCTACATTCAAATAGGTTTGAGGTTGAATCATATCATTTTTTTATCGATTTTTTTTTTGTTTTCAATGCAAGGGTTTAAATAAAAAAAAGAAATATTATTTGTTCAAAACAAAAAAACCTGCAATTTTTTTTTTTTATTTTTCATACAAAAGACTCCTTTCCTTTGTTTCTACATCCCTATCCCGAAAGAATGAATTGAGTTCGTATAGGCATTTTGGATGCCGCTATTGAAATTGCCCTTCTGGCTATATTTTCTGCTACTCCGCTCATTTCATAAAGTATTCTACCGGGTTTAACAACAGCTACCCAATATTCGGGAGATCCTTTCCCCGAACCCATACGTGTTTCTGTAGGTCTTACTGTAACGGGTTTGTCTGGAAATATGCGTACCCATATTTTTCCACCGCGGCGTGCGTTTCGTGTCATTGCTCGCCGCCCTGCTTCTATTTGTCTAGATGTGATCCAAGCGGGTTCAAGCGCTTGAAGAGCATATCTACCGAAGCAAATACGATTGCCTCGATAAGATATTCCTTTCATTCTTCCTCTATGTTGTTTACGGAATCTGGTTCTTTTGGGGTTATAGTTGATGGTTGTTTATCAATTCCATCCATCTCTACTACAGAACTGGACATGAGAGTTTCTTCTCATCCAGCTCCTCGCGAATTAAACAATTAAAAAATAATATACACGGTGAATAATATACGGAATCGTGGTATTCTTTTAAATTTTATCTAATCTATTATAAACTATATCTATTATAAATTAGAAATTTTTTGTGTTTTAATATATAATTAAACACGTCTTCTATTTATAGATAATGTCGTTTTGATATAACGTTATAATGAATCTTTATTTTGCCTTTGTATTATCATATCGAATCGACTAAAATTTAGAAATAAAAAAAAAATTCGCGGGCGAAT